GTTTATGTAGCTTAACCGCCTAAAGCAAAACACTGAAAATGTAAAGATGGGCTCGCCCGCCCCGTAAACAAATAGGTTTGGTCCTAGCCTTTCTATTGGCCCTTGGTAAGATTACACATGCAAACATCCCCGCCCCAGTGAAATCGCCCTCTAAATCGTCCACGATCAAGAGGAGCGGGTATCAAGCACGCAACAATGCAGCTCAAAACACCCAGCCTAGCCACACCCCCACGGGAAACAGCAGTGATAAGCCTTTAGCAATAAACGAAAGTTTAACTAAGCTATACCAACTCAGGGCCGGTCAACTTCGTGCCAGCCACCGCGGTCATACGATTGACCCTAGTCAATAGAGCCCGGCGTAAAGAGTGTTTTAGATTATATTCCAATAAAGCTAAACTCCATCCAAGTTGTAAAAAACTCTGGCTGGCATAAAATAAACTACGAAAGTGGCTTTAATACCTCTGAATACACAATAGCTAAGACCCAAACTGGGATTAGATACCCCACTATGCTTAGCCCTAAACTTCAACAGTCAAATCAACAAGACTGCTCGCCAGAACACTACGAGCAACAGCTTAAAACTCAAAGGACCTGGCGGTGCTTCACACCCCCCTAGAGGAGCCTGTCCTATAATCGATAAACCCCGTTCAACCTCACCATCCCTTGCTCAGCCTATATACCGCCATCTTCAGCAAACCCTGACAAAGGCTATAAAGTAAGCGCAAACACCCACATAAAGACGTTAGGTCAAGGTGTAGCCCATGAGATGGGAAGAGATGGGCTACATTTTCTACCTCAGAAAACTACGATAACCCCTATGAAACTCGAGTGGTCGAAGGAGGATTTAGCAGTAAATTAAGAGTAGAGTGCTTAATTGAACAAGGCCCTGAAGCGCGTACACACCGCCCGTCACCCTCCTCAAGTATATTTCAAGGAACCCCATAACTAAACGCCCCGTGCATCTATATAGAGGAGATAAGTCGTAACATGGTAAGTGTACTGGAAGGTGCACTTGGATAAACCAAGGTGTAGCTTAACGTAAAGCACCCGGCTTACACCTGGGAGATTTCAACTAGACTTGACCACCCTGAGCCAACCCTAGCCCCAAATTCCCCCTGACCCTACTATTAAACAACATCAACCAAACCATTCATACACATAAAGTATAGGCGATAGAAATTATTAATATGGCGCAATAGATACAGTACCGCAAGGGAAAGACAAAAACACAACCAAGCACAAAACAGCAAGGATAAGCTCCTGTACCTTCTGCATAATGAATTAACTAGACACAGCTTAGCAAGGAGACCCAAAGCTAAGACCCCCGAAACCAGACGAGCTACCTAAGAACCGCTGAAAGAGCACACCCGTCTATGTAGCAAAATAGTGGGAAGATTCATAGGTAGAGGTGACAAGCCTACCGAGCCTGGCGATAGCTGGTTGTCCAAGATAGAATCTTAGTTCAACTTTAAATTTACCCACAGAACCCCCAAATCTTCCTGTAAATTTAACTGTTAGTCTAAAGAGGAACAGCTCTTCAGACACTAGGAAAAAACCTTGCAAAGAGAGTAAAAGACACAAAACCCATAGTTGGCCTAAAAGCAGCCACCAATTAAGAAAGCGTTCAAGCTCAACATCATCCACCTAATAAATCCCAAACACACAACTGAACTCCTTTCACCACATTGGACCAATCTATCACTCCATAGAAGAAATAATGTTAATATAAGTAACATGAAAAAGATTCTCCTCCGCATAAGCCTATATCAGACCAAAATACTTCGCTGATAGTTAACAGCCCAATATCCAAAACCAACTGATAAACCATTATTACCCACACTGTTAACCCAACATAGGTATGCCTGCAAGGAAAGGTTAAAAGAAGTAAAAGGAACTCGGCAAACACCACCCCGCCTGTTTACCAAAAACATCACCTCTAGCATTACCAGTATTAGAGGCACCGCCTGCCCAGTGACACATGTTCAACGGCCGCGGTACCCTAACCGTGCAAAGGTAGCATAATCACTTGTTCCTTAAATGGGGACTTGTATGAATGGCTCCACGAGGGTTCAGCTGTCTCTTACTTACAACCAGTGAAATTGACCTGCCCGTGAAGAGGCGAGCATGACCTAACAAGACGAGAAGACCCTATGGAGCTTTAGTCTATCAGTGCAAACAACACCCGACAAGCCAACAGGCCATAAACTACCAAATCTGCATCGAAGACTTCGGTTGGGGCGACCTCGGAGCACAACCTAACCTCCGAACAGTACATGCTAAGACCATACAAGTCAAAGCGAACTTCCACATGCAATTGACCCAATAAATTGATCAACGGAACAAGTTACCCTAGGGATAACAGCGCAATCCTATTCTAGAGTCCATATCAACAATAGGGTTTACGACCTCGATGTTGGATCAGGACATCCCGATGGTGCAGCCGCTATCAAAGGTTCGTTTGTTCAACGATTAAAGTCCTACGTGATCTGAGTTCAGACCGGAGTAATCCAGGTCGGTTTCTATCTGTTCTATATTTCTCCCTGTACGAAAGGACAAGAGAAATAGGGCCCACTTCACAAAGAGCCCTTTCCCCCTAGATGATATTATCTCAATCTACAATATACCCAAACCCGCTCAAGAACAGAGCCTGTTAAGATGGCAGAGCCCGGCAATTGCATAAAACTTAAGACTTTATAATCAGAGGTTCAACCCCTCTTCTTAACAACATGCCCACAACCAATCTTCTACTCCTTATCTTACCCACCCTAATTGCCATAGCGTTCCTAATGTTAACCGAACGGAAAATCTTAGGCTATACACAACTACGCAAAGGCCCCAATGTCGTAGGCCCCTATGGCCTACTACAACCTTTCGCCGACGCAATAAAACTCTTCACCAAAGAGCCTCTAAAACCATCCACATCAACCACCACCCTTTACATCATCGCCCCAACCCTGGCTCTCACCATTGCCCTCCTACTATGAACTCCTCTCCCCATACCCAACCCCTTAATTAACCTCAACTTAGGCCTCCTATTTATTCTAGCTACATCCAGCTTAACCGTCTACTCTATCCTATGATCAGGATGAGCATCAAACTCTAACTACGCCCTAATCGGCGCATTACGAGCAGTAGCCCAAACAATTTCATACGAAATCACCCTAGCCATTATTCTACTATCAGTCCTATTAATAAATGGCTCATTCAACCTTTCTACCCTTATTACAACACAAGAACACATCTGACTACTTCTACCAACATGACCCCTGACTATAATATGATTTATCTCCACACTAGCAGAAACCAACCGAACACCCTTTGACCTCACTGAGGGAGAATCAGAACTGGTCTCAGGGTTCAATACCGAATATGCTGCAGGCCCATTCGCCCTATTTTTCATAGCCGAGTACATAAACATCATCATAATAAACGCCCTAACCAACATAATTTTCCTAGGCACCACCTACGATGCCCATCTCCCAGAACTCTACACAACATGTTTCACTATCAAAACCCTACTTTTAACCTCCCTATTTCTGTGGATCCGAACAACATACCCCCGATTCCGCTACGACCAACTCATATACCTCCTATGAAAAAATTTCCTACCACTCACCCTAGCACTACTCATATGACATCTTTCTTTATCCACTATAATTGCCAGCATTCCCCCCCAAACCTAAGAAATACGTCTGACGAAAGAGTTACTTTGATAGAGTAAATAATAGGGGTTTAAGCCCCCTTATTTCTAGAACCATGGGAATCGAACCCATCCTTGAGAATCCAAAATTCTCCGTGCCACCCGTAGCACCCTGTTCTAAGTAAGGTCAGCTAAATAAGCTATCGGGCCCATACCCCGAAAATGTTGGTTACACCCTTCCCGTACTAATCAACCCCCTAGCCCAACCTATCATCTACTCCGCCGTTTTTGCAGGTACACTCATTGCTGCATCAAGCTCACACTGATTTCTCACCTGGGTAGGCCTAGAAATAAATATACTAGCCTTCATCCCAATCCTAACCAAAAAAACAAATCCTCGCTCCACAGAAGCCGCTATCAAGTATTTCCTAGTACAAGCAACCGCATCCATGATCTTGATAATAGCTATCCTCTCTAACAACCTACTCTCCGGACAATGAACCATAACTAACACTACCAACCAATACTCATCACTAATAATCCTAACAGCACTGACCATAAAACTGGGAATAGCCCCCTTTCACTTCTGAGTCCCAGAGGTCACCCAAGGAACCACCCTTACATCCGGCCTGCTCCTTCTCACATGACAAAAACTAGCCCCCATCTCAATTATATACCAAGTCTCCCCAACGGTAAACACAAACATTCTCCTTACCTTTTCAACCCTATCCATCATAGTAGGCAGCTGAGGTGGACTAAACCAAACCCAACTACGCAAAATTCTGGCATACTCCTCAATCACCCACATGGGGTGAATAATGGCCATTCTTCCATACAACCCAAACATCACCATCTTCAACTTGACTGTCTACATTGTATTAACAACCACTGCATTCCTAGCACTCAACCTAAATTCCAGCACTACAACCCTATTATTATCCCGCTCCTGAAACAAATTAACCTGACTTCTACTCCTAATCCCATCCACCCTATTGTCACTAGGGGGCCTGCCCCCACTGTCCGGCTTCCTGCCCAAATGATTTGTCATTGAAGAGCTCACAAAAAACGGCAGCCTCGTTATCCCAACTATCATGGCTACCATCACTCTTGTCAACCTATACTTCTACACACGCCTAATTTACTCCACCTCGATCACATTATTTCCCGCATCCAACAACGTAAAAATAAAATGGCAGTTCGAAAACATAAAACCCACACTTCTTCTCCCCACACTCACCGTCCTCACCACTCTTCTCCTACCAATTGCCCCACTCATATCCCCTACCCTATAGAAATTTAGGTTAAATACAGACCAAGAGCCTTCAAAGCCCTCAGTAAGTTAACAAAACTTAATTTCTGCAACGCACCCAAGGACTGCAAAGCCCCACTTTGCATCAACCGAACGCAAATCAGTCACTTTAATTAAGCTAAGCCCTTGCTAGATCGATGGGACTCAAACCCATAAAAATTTAGTTAACAGCTAAACACCCTAAGCAACCTGGCTTCAATCTACTTCTCCCGCCGCGGGAAAAAAAGGCGGGAGAAGCCCCGGCAGGATTGAAGCTGCTTCTTTGAATTTGCAATTCAACGTGAAAACCACTTCGGGGCTGGTAAAAAGAGGTCACACCTCTGTCCTTAGATTTACAGTCTAATGCTCTACTCAGCCATTTTACCCACCCCACTAATGTTCGCCGACCGCTGGTTATTCTCCACAAACCATAAAGATATTGGAACACTATACTTGCTATTTGGCGCATGAGCTGGAGTCCTAGGCACAGCCCTAAGCCTCCTCATCCGAGCCGAACTAGGTCAGCCTGGCAACCTCCTGGGCAACGACCATATTTATAATGTCATCGTGACAGCCCACGCATTCGTCATAATCTTTTTCATAGTAATACCTATCATGATTGGAGGCTTTGGTAACTGACTAGTTCCTCTAATAATCGGTGCCCCCGACATGGCATTCCCCCGTATGAATAACATAAGCTTCTGACTCCTCCCTCCCTCTTTCCTACTACTACTTGCATCCGCCATAGTGGAAGCCGGCGCCGGAACAGGATGAACAGTATATCCCCCACTAGCAGGAAACTACTCCCACCCAGGAGCCTCCGTTGACCTAACCATCTTTTCCCTCCACCTGGCCGGAGTATCATCCATCCTGGGAGCTATCAATTTTATTACTACAATCATCAACATGAAGCCCCCAGCTATGTCTCAATATCAAACACCCCTCTTTGTCTGATCCGTCCTAATTACAGCAGTTCTACTCCTTCTCTCCTTACCAGTTCTAGCCGCCGGCATTACCATGCTATTAACGGATCGCAACCTCAACACCACTTTCTTTGACCCGGCTGGAGGAGGAGACCCCATTCTATATCAACACCTATTCTGATTCTTCGGCCACCCCGAAGTTTATATTCTCATTCTACCAGGCTTCGGAATAATCTCACACATCGTGACACACTACTCAGGAAAAAAGGAGCCATTTGGGTATATGGGCATAGTCTGAGCCATAATATCAATTGGCTTCCTAGGCTTTATTGTCTGAGCCCACCATATATTCACAGTAGGCATAGACGTAGATACACGAGCCTACTTCACCTCCGCTACCATAATTATTGCCATCCCCACTGGCGTCAAAGTATTTAGCTGACTCGCCACACTCCACGGAAGCGACACCAAATGATCCGCTGCAGTACTCTGAGCCCTAGGCTTCATCTTCCTCTTTACGGTAGGAGGCTTAACTGGCATCGTGTTAGCAAACTCATCACTAGACATTGTACTTCATGACACGTACTATGTTGTAGCCCACTTCCACTACGTCTTATCCATGGGAGCCGTATTCGCCATCATAGGAGGCTTCGTCCACTGATTCCCCCTGTTCTCAGGCTACACTTTAGACCAAACCTATGCCAAAATCCACTTTGCTATTATATTTGTAGGAGTAAATTTAACCTTCTTTCCACAGCACTTCCTTGGCCTGTCCGGAATGCCACGACGTTACTCCGACTACCCCGACGCATACACTACCTGAAACATCCTATCCTCTGTAGGCTCGTTCATCTCTCTAACAGCAGTAATACTAATAATTTTCATGGTCTGGGAGGCTTTCGCCTCAAAACGAAAAATTCTAATAGTCGAGCAGCCTTCCACTAACCTAGAGTGATTGTACGGATGCCCACCACCTTATCACACATTTGAAGAGCCCGTCTATATAAAACCTAGACAAAAAAGGAAGGAATCGAACCCCCTAAAACTGGTTTCAAGCCAGCCCCATAACCTCTATGACTTTTTCAAAAGGTATTAGAAAAGCTATTTCATAACTTTGTCAAAGTTAAATCACAGGTTCAAGCCCCGTATATCTTAATGGCACATGCAACTCAAGTAGGCCTACAAGACGCTACATCCCCCATCATAGAAGAACTAATCTCTTTCCACGACCACGCCCTCATAATCATTTTCCTTATCAGCTTCCTAGTCCTATATGCCCTCTTCCTAACACTCACAACAAAGTTGACCAACACTAACATTACAGACGCCCAAGAGATAGAAACCGTCTGAACAATCCTGCCTGCCATTATTCTGGTTCTAATCGCTCTCCCATCCCTCCGTATTCTCTATTTAACAGACGAAATCAACGACCCCTCCCTCACCATCAAAGCAATCGGCCATCAATGATACTGAGCCTACGAATATACAGACTACGGCGGACTAGTCTTCAATTCCTACATGCTCCCACCATTATTTCTAGAACCCGGAGACCTTCGACTCCTTGAAGTCGACAATCGAGTAGTTCTCCCAATTGAAGCTCCTGTTCGTATAATAATTACATCACAAGACGTCCTACACTCATGAACTGTCCCCTCCCTTGGCCTAAAAACAGACGCCATCCCTGGACGCCTAAATCAAACTACATTTACCGCCACACGCCCAGGAGTATATTACGGCCAATGCTCAGAAATCTGCGGAGCCAATCATAGCTTTATACCAATCGTCCTAGAGCTAATTCCCTTAAAAATCTTCGAAATAGGGCCCGTATTCACCCTATAATTAACCCCTCCCCACCCTACGCAAATTTCACTGTAGAGCTAGACTAGCGTTAACCTTTTAAGTTAAAGACTAAGAGAAGCATCACCTCTTTACAGTGGAAATGCCCCAATTAAACACCACCGTATGGCCCACAATTATCATGTCAATACTTCTCGCGCTATTCCTCCTAATCCAACTAAAAACACTAAACATACACTACCACCCACCCGCCTCCCCAAAACTCACAAATACTAAACCCCATAACAACCCCTGAGAACACAAATGAACGAAAATCTATTCGCTTCATTCGCTGCCCCCACAATCCTAGGCCTGCCCGCCGCAGTACCAATTATTCTATTCCCCTCTCTACTGATTCCCACCTCCAAGTATCTCATCAACAACCGACTAGTTACCGCCCAACAGTGACTAATCCAACTAACCCTAAAACAAATAATAACAATACACAATGCTAAAGGACGAACCTGATCCCTCATGCTAATTTCCCTAATCACCTTCATTGCCACAACCAACCTACTCGGCCTCCTACCCCACTCATTCACACCAACCACCCAACTATCCATAAACCTGGCCATAGCAATTCCCCTATGAGCGGGCACGGTAACCACAGGTTTTCGTCTTAAAGCCAAAAACACCTTCGCTCACCTCCTACCCCAAGGCACACNTANACCTCTCATCCCCATACTAATTATCATTGAAACCATTAGTCTGTTTATTCAACCCATAGCCCTAGCCGTACGCCTAACCGCGAATATCACAGCAGGTCACCTACTAATACACCTAATCGGGGCAGCCACATTAGCCCTATCAACCATTAGTCTATCCGCAACACCCATCATCTTCACAGTCCTAGCCCTATTGACAATCCTCGAAATCGCCGTAGCTCTAATTCAAGCATATGTATTCACACTCCTGGTAAGCCTCTACCTGCACGACAACACATAATGACCCACCAATCACATGCCTACCATATAGTAAAACCCAGCCCCTGACCTCTAACAGGAGCCCTCTCAGCTCTCCTACTAACGTCCGGCCTAGCCATATGATTCCACTTCCACACCACTACCTTACTAACACTAAGCATGCTAACCAACGCACTAACCATATTCCAATGATGACGAGACGTGGTGCGGGAAGGCACATACCAAGGCCACCATACAATACCCGTCCAAAAAGGACTTCGCTATGGAATAATCCTATTTATCACCTCAGAAATCTTCTTCTTCGCTGGATTCTTCTGAGCCTTTTACCACTCCAGCCTGGCTCCCACCCCCCAACTAGGAGGACACTGACCTCCAACGGGCATCACCCCGCTTAACCCCTTAGAGGTTCCACTTCTAAATACCTCCGTACTACTCGCATCAGGAGTTTCAATCACCTGAGCCCACCACAGCCTAATAGAAAATAATCGAAATCAAATAATCCAAGCACTATTTATCACGATCCTATTAGGCATCTACTTCACCCTCCTACAGATCTCAGAATACTTCGAGGCCCCTTTTACCATTTCCGACGGCATTTATGGCTCTACATTTTTTGTAGCTACAGGCTTCCATGGACTCCACGTCATCATCGGATCAACATTCCTCATCATCTGCCTCATCCGCCAACTACTATTTCACTTCACATCTAAACACCATTTCGGCTTCGAAGCTGCCGCCTGATATTGACACTTCGTAGATGTAGTATGACTGTTCCTATATATCTCCATCTACTGATGAGGATCCTACTCTTTTAGTATAAACAGTACTATTAACTTCCAATTAATCAGTTTCGATAACGCTCGAAAAAGAGTAATGAACCTAGCACTAGCCATAATGGTCAGTACACTCCTAGCCCTATTACTAATAATTATCACATTCTGGCTACCACAACTCAACACCTACATAGAAAAATCTAACCCCTACGAATGCGGATTTGACCCACTATCCCCCGCCCGTATCCCATTCTCCATAAAATTCTTTCTCGTCGCAATCACTTTCCTGCTATTCGACCTGGAAATCGCTCTACTACTACCTCTACCATGAGCTCTCCAAACAACAAACCCATCACTAACGATCGCGTCGTCACTCACATTAATTATCATTCTAATCCTAAGTCTGGCTTACGAATGATCACAAAAGGGACTAGACTGGGTCGAATTGGTAAGTAGTTTAAACTAAAACAAATGATTTCGACTCATTAAATTATGGCAACCATACTTATCAAATGCTCCTCATCTATATAAACATCATGCTAGCATTCACTATCTCACTTCTAGGCATACTAATCTACCGCTCACACTTAATATCCTCCCTACTATGCCTGGAAGGAATGATACTATCATTATTCATCATAAGCACCCTCATAGCCCTAAACACACACTCCCTACTAATCAACATCATACCTATCGTCCTATTAGTCTTTGCCGCCTGCGAGGCAGCAGTAGGCCTAGCCCTACTAGTCTCAATCTCCAACACATATGGTCTAGACCATATCCACAACCTAAACCTACTCCAATGCTAAAACTAATTATTCCCACTATTATACTACTACCTCTAACATGATTATCTAAAAAACACATAATTTGAATTAACACAACCACCCACAGCCTAATTATTAGCCCAATCCCACTACTATTCCTCAGCCAAGCCAACAGCCTATTTATCTACTCCCCATCCTTTTCTTCCGACCCCTTAACCACACCTCTCCTAATACTGACAACCTGACTACTCCCTCTCATAATCATAGCAAGTCAACACCACCTATCCAACGAATCCCTCCTACGAAAAAAACTATACCTATCTATACTAATCACCCTCCAAATCTCACTAATCATAACATTCACCGCCACCGAGCTAATAATATTTTATATCCTCTTTGAAACCACACTCATCCCCACCCTAATCATCATTACTCGATGAGGCAATCAACCAGAACGCCTAAACGCAGGCTCATACTTCCTATTCTACACCTTAGTAGGCTCCCTCCCCCTACTCATTGCACTCATCCATACCCACAACACCCTAGGCTCACTAAACATCATACTACTAACCCTTTCCTCCCCAAGCTTAACAAACTCTTGATCCAATAATATTATATGACTAGCATGTGTAATAGCCTTCATAGTAAAAATACCTCTTTACGGACTCCACCTGTGACTCCCCAAAGCCCACGTCGAAGCCCCCATCGCCGGCTCAATAGTACTCGCCGCAGTACTCCTAAAACTAGGCGGCTACGGCATAATGCGACTTACCCTCATTCTCAGCCCACTAACAAAACACATAGCCTACCCCTTCTTAATACTGTCCCTATGAGGTATAATCATGACAAGCTCCATCTGTCTACGACAAACAGATCTAAAATCCCTCATCGCATACTCCTCCGTAAGCCACATAGCCCTTGTAATCGCAGCCATCCTTATTCAAACCCCCTGAAGCTTTACAGGTGCAACCGTCCTCATGGTTGCCCATGGACTAACTTCCTCCTTGCTATTCTGCCTTGCAAACTCAAACTATGAACGAACCCACAGCCGCACCATAATCCTATCTCGAGGACTTCAAATCCTACTCCCACTAATAGCCTTCTGATGACTCACAGCAAGCCTCGCCAACCTCGCTCTACCCCCTACTATCAACCTCCTAGGAGAACTATTTGTACTAATAGCCTCCTTCTCCTGAGCAAACACTACCATCACACTCACCGGACTTAACATACTAATTACAGCCCTGTACTCTCTTTACATATTCATCACAACACAACGAGGTACACTAACACACCACATTAAAAACATAAAACCCTCGCTCACACGAGAAAACATACTAATATTCATACACCTCTTTCCCCTTCTCCTCCTATCCCTCAACCCCAACATCATCACCGGCCCCACTCCCTGTAGACATAGTTTGATCAAAACATTAGATTGTGAATCTAACAACAGAGACTCAAAACCTCTTGCTTACCGGGAAAGTCCACAAGAACTGCTAACTCGCTACCCCATGTATAACAACATGGCTTTCTCAACTTTTAAAGGATAATAGCTATCCATTGGTCTTAGGACCCAAAAATTTTGGTGCAACTCCAAATAAAAGTAATAATCATGTACACCACCATAACTATCCTAACCCTAATCTCCCTAATTCCCCCTGTCGCCACCGCCCTCACCAATACAAACAAAAAAAGCTCATACCCACATTACGTAAAAACAATTATTGCCTCCACCTTTATAATCAGCCTACTCCCCACAACAATATTTATATGCACAGACCAGGAGGCCATCATCTCAAACTGACACTGGACTGCAACCCAAACACTAGAACTCTCCCTAAGCTTCAAACTAGACTATTTCTCCATAATATTTATTCCCGTCGCACTNTTCGTCACCTGATCCATCATAGAATTCTCACTATGATATATACACTCAGACCCAAACATCAACCAGTTTTTCAAGTACCTACTCATCTTCCTCACCACAATACTAATTCTAGTCACCGCCAACAACCTATTCCAACTTTTCATCGGCTGAGAGGGCGTAGGAATCATATCCTTCCTTCTCATTGGCTGGTGATACGCCCGAGAAGAAGCCAACACCGCAGCCATCCAAGCAATCCTATATAACCGCATCGGCGACATCGGCTTTATCCTAGCTCTAGCATGATTTCTCTTCCACACCAACTCATGAGAACCACAACAGATACTCCTCCTAAACACTAGCTCTAACTTCCTCCCACTAGCAGGCCTCCTCCTAGCAGCAGCAGGAAAATCAGCCCAACTTGGGCTCCACCCCTGACTCCCCTCAGCTATGGAAGGCCCAACCCCCGTCTCAGCCCTACTCCATTCAAGTACCATAGTCGTAGCCGGAATTTTCCTACTCATCCGTCTCCACCCTCTAATAGAAAACAACCAACCAATTCAAACCCTCACACTGTGCCTAGGCGCCATCACCACCCTATTTACAGCAATTTGTGCCCTAACACAAAACGATATCAAAAAAATCGTAGCATTTTCCACCTCCAGCCAATTAGGCCTAATAATGGTCACAATTGGCATCAATCAGCCGCACCTAGCATTCCTACATATCTGCACCCATGCCTTCTTCAAAGCCATACTGTTCATATGTTCCGGATCCATCATCCACAACCTTAACAACGAGCAAGACATCCGAAAAATAGGAGGCCTACTCAAAACACTACCCCTCACTTCAACCTCCCTAACCATCGGTAGCCTCGCACTCACAGGAATGCCCTTCCTAACAGGTTTCTACTCCAAAGATCCTATTATCGAAACCGCAAACATATCATACACCAACGCCTGAGCCCTGTCCATAACTCTCATCGCCACCTCCCTAACAAGCGCTTACAGTACTCGAATAATTCTCCTCACCCTAACAAATCAACCTCGCTTCCCAACCCTAACCAACATCAACGAGAACGACCCCTCCCTTCTAAATCCCATTAAACGCCTGACAGCCGGGAGCCTCCTTGCAGGCTTTCTCATCATTAACAGCATTCCCCCCATCTCCCCCTCCCAAACGACAGTCCCACTCTACCTAAAACTAACAGCCCTAAGCGTCACCCTTTTAGGCTTCCTAACAGCCTTCGACCTTTACCTCTTAGCTAACAAACTCAAAATAAAAAGTCCCTCACACACATTCCGTTTCTCTAATATACTAGGATTCTACCCCAACACCATCCACCGCACAGTCCCTTATACAAGCCTTCTCATAAGCCAAAACCTGGCATCACTCCTACTAGACCTAGCCTGACTAGAAAAATCAATACCTAAAGCCATCTCACACCACCAAATCTCTGCCTCCACCACCATTTCTTCTCAAAAAGGCATGATCAAACTCTACTCCCTCTCCCTCCTGATCCCACTTTCCCTAGCCCTCCTTCTAATTGCATAACCTGTTACCCCGAGCAATCTCAATCACAATATACACGCCAACAAGCAATGTTCACCCAGTAACCACCACCAACCACCGTCCGTAGTCGTACAACGCACCCGCACCAATAGAATCTTCCCGAATCAAACCCGACCCCTCACCCTCATAAATCACCCAACTCCCTATGTTATTAAAATTCAATACTATTACCAGCCCATCACATTCCTTAGCCCACAATACCAACCCAACCTCCATCGCCAACCCCACTAAAACACCCACCAAAACCTCAACCCCTGACCCCCATGCCTCAGGGTACTCTTCAATAGCCATTGCTGTAGTATACCCAAAAACAACCATTATACCCCCCAGATAAATTAAAAAAACCATTAAACCCAAATACCCCCCTCCACAATTTAAAATAACAGCACATCCCACCACACCACTAACAACCAACACTAAACCCCCATAAATAGGGGAGGGCTTAGACGAAAACCCCACAAACCCCATCACCAAAATTACACTTAACAAAAACAAAGTATATGTCATCATTCTCGCATGGACTACAACCACGACTAATGATACGAAAAACCATCGTTGTATTTCAACTACAAGAACAGCAATGACTCCCCTACGCAAAACTAACCCATTAATAAAACTAATTAACCACTCACTTATTGACCTTCCAACCCCATCCAATATCTCTATATGATGAAACCTGGGCTCGCTCCTAGGTACCTGCCTAATCCTCCAAATCGTCACAGGATTATTCCTAGCCATGCACTATGCACCAGACGCCTCCATGGCCTTTTCATCAGTAGCCCACATTACCCGAGACGTAAACTACGGCTGGATTATCCGCTACCTTCATGCCAACGGCGCCTCAATATTTTTCATTTGCCTATTCCTACACATCGGCCGAGGCCTATATTACGGCTCATTCCTCTACTTAGAGACCTGAAACATCGGCATTATCCTCTTATTAGCAACCATAGCAACAGCCTTCATGGGCTACGTCCTCCCGTGAGGCCAAATATCCTTCTGAGGTGCCACAGTAATCACAAACCTACTATCCGCCGTCCCATACATCGGAACAGACCTAGTCCAGTGGGTCTGAGGCGGCTATTCAGTAGATAACGCTACACTCACACGCTTCTTTACCTTTCACTTTATCCTGCCCTTTATCATCACAGCCCTAGTAGCCCTACACCTACTATTCTTACACGAAACAGGATCAAACAACCCCCTGGGCATCTCCTCCCAACCAGACAAAATCACCTTTCACCCCTACTACACAACCAAAGATATTCTAGGACTATTCCTCCTTCTTCTCACCCTAATGAGCCTAGTACTATTCTCACCAGACCTCCTTGGTGACCCAGACAACTATATCCAAGCCAACCCCCTAAGTACCCCTCCCCACATCAAGCCTGAATGGTATTTCTTATTCGCATACGCCATCCTACGATCTGTCCCTAACAAATTGGGGGGCGTGTTAGCCCTCCTACTGTCAATCCTCATCCTAATAACAATCCCCATACTCCACACAGCCAAACAACAAAGCATAATATTCCGCCCACTGAGCCAGCTCACATACTGACTCTGAGCAGCAAACCTACTAACCCTCACATGAATCGGAGGACAACCAGTAAACTATCCATTCATCACCATCGGACAAGTGACATCCGTACTATACTTCATCACAATCCTAATCCTAATACCAACAGCCTCCTTAATCGAAAACAAAATGCTCAAATGGACCTGCCCTTGTAGTATAAACTAATACACCGGTCTTGTAAACCGGAAATGAAGCCCTCCTTCCAAGGACAACTCAGAGAAAAAGCACTTAACTTCACCCTCAGCACCCAAAGCTAAAATTCTAATTTAAACTATTCTCTGTATTCTCATGTGGAAGCCATTTTAAGTACAACCCCAGTACTAGCCCGCCCCCACGATTTCTATGTATTTCGTACATTAATGCTAGTCCCCATGGATATTGTACGGTACTAGAAAACTACTTAACCAACTATAGAACAGTACACTACCAACCGCACATATTAAGTAAGACAACATGCTTACAAGCAAGAACCAGTATACCTCCAACAACTATAAAACATCCATCACTACCTCAACATTCTAGGCCCGACTAACACGCGTATCAACTGACAAAGATAGTCCACTCCGGACATGGCACATTAAACTGTTCATCGTACATAACATGTTACATCCAAAATCAACTCACACTCCATACGAGTAATCTATTTCAGATAGGGGTCCCTTGCCCAGCATCCTCCGTGAAATCACCAACCCGCTCAGAAATGCTAATTCACCTCGCTCCGGGCCTACAACACTTGGGGGTAGCTATAGTGAGCTGTATCCGGCATCTGGTTCTTACTTCAGGGCCATAAAGTCTAAAATCGCCCACACGTTCCCCTTAAATAAGACATCACGATGGATCACGGGTCTATCTCCCTATTAACCAGTCACGGGAGCTCTCCATGCATTTGGTATTTTTATAAGGGGGTGTGCACGCGATAGCATTGCGAAACGCTGGAGCCGGAGCAACCTATGTCGCAGTATCTGTCTTTGATTTCTGACCCATCCTATTGTTGATCGCGCCTACGTTCAATATCCCAGCCGAGCATACTTACACTAAGGTGTTAATTAATTCATGCTTGTTGGACATAACAATAACCAATCCACACGCCCCAACCCAACGGAATGAAAAAATTCACTCCGCAAATCCCCCCCTCCCCCCATCTCTGCCAAACCCCCCCAAAACAAAGAATCCCGAGCCCCGCCTTGACAACCCAAGCCCATCTTTTGGCGGTATACGCCTTTAACAGCTACCCCCTCAACTAACATATACTCTCCCTCCTCCCACCCACTACTAATTCCTTACCTTAAACCAACCCAACCCCAAAGGACCCC